AAAAAATCAAGATATGCACTAACTTAAAGAGAATTTTCTATTCTTACTTATTCTGAGTCTTTCCAAAAGACTTCAAATATTCAAATCAAGAAGTTACAATTAATTGGGCAAATGAGATGACCAACCTGTTCGTAAAAAGCGAATACTTAGTTATTAACTAAGATTTTTATGAAGATACCGAAAATGAAAATTTCAATTATTATTACATGAATTTCTATTCATAGAGTAAGGATAAAGAATTACACTAAAAAGAGTACTTGATTCTGATATGAATCATAGGATTAACTAAGATCAAAAACTTGTCCTAATAAAATAAGAACTTTTAGTTAGTTTGTTCCAAATCATTAACTAGTTCATTATGGAATTGATTTATTATTTTCCATTTCAATAAAAAAAAACATTTATAGATTACAGAAAACGCTATACTATCTGACATTTTATATAAAATTAACTTGATTTTCTATTTATCGATATTTATCGAAAGGGGTAAAATAAAATTAATAAAAAAATCACTAAGATCTCTTTTATCAAACCACGTATCCTTTAACAGATTAATAACTTTAATTACTAGTCTCATTCAAATTTTAAAATGGAATTTAGGAGTATTCTTTCCTCGAGTTTGACCGGTTAGTAGAAAAAGATTAAAGTTTTCATTAGGCAATGGGTTCTTAAACCCTTTGGTGTATTTTATTCCTTATAAATTAAATGTAGAACGAAGAAAATAGACAGAGATAAAAAGGAAGGTCTTTTTTTGGATTCTTTCTTTTATTAAGTTCAACTAATTAGATTTCTATGGCATAACGGCGGATTCTATAGATATAAATGTGAATCATAAAGAACAAGAAATAAAGGTACCAATCCATAAAAATGAGTCTTTCTTACGAATATGTATATAGAAAAACTCTTTTTGTTGAAAAAATCACATATTCTTTTTTTTTTCTAGTCATATTTTATACGATTTTCATAGATCTCTATTTTTTTGTTTTATGAAGAGAATATTATCTAGAGAATAACTAGATAATGAATAGTAAAGGACGATTCATTTTGACCAAAAGATGTCTTTCACATCCAACTATAACAATGAGTAACCTCTTAATTTTTAAATGGCAGTTCCAAAAAAACGTACTTCTATATCAAAAAAGCGTATTCGTAAAAATATTTGGAAAAGAAAGGGATATTGGGCAGCCTTAAAAGCGTTGTCATTAGGGAAATCTCTTTCTACCGGAAATTCAAAAGGTTTTTTTGTGCGACAAACAAATAAGTCATAAAATAAAACATTGTAACAATATGAATCGAAAAATTGGCTTATTTCACCGTTAATATGAAATTAAAAAATTCCATTACCTATTGTTTGAGGTTAATCAATATGAAATGGAACGCGCTTTGATCTTAGGATATGTAAACTAAGAATTCTTCAGTTTACTAAATTCTAAAAAAAACTTTTGAAAAAAGACAAGATGCAAGGTTTGAACTTTATTTTTAGTCTATTTTCTCATTTTGGGGTGGGGAGTCTTTTTTCCCCATCAACTTATTTTATTTGTCACAATTACCAAAATTAAAGTTTTTCTTTTTCTCTATCTCTATATCTATAGAAGGGCAACTATAAGATCTTAAGATCTTTAGTTAAAATTAATGAATCGTTGAAACTAATTCATTCTAGTTATTTTGAAAATTTTTTGTGTAACTTTATAACTTCTTATTTCTCGGAATTCATATAATTAATATATAATTAATATATCAATCTTCCATATATCTCCCGCTTTCAACCCAATCAACAATGGAATATTTTGTCCAACTAATGTGTCAGTTTTGAGTAATCAAAAATAGGGTCTATTTTGTGTTCATTGATAAAATACATTTTTTAGTTCTATCACTAACTAGAGGTCTAACTTTCTAATTACAAGAGTTCGATTCGAGAAGAGCATAAACTATAACAAAGCCCTAAAGTAAATAAAACCGACACCCTAAAAAAAATGAACCTTCAAATTCCTATTTGAATGAAGTTTTTTTCATCAATTTGAATCTTTACTAAAAATATTTCATTGAATTAACTCCTTCAATCTCGACGATTGACTATGAATAGGCTATTATGAGTTCGAGCAAGCCGCTATGGTGAAATCGGTAGACACGCTGCTCTTAGGAAGCAGTGCTAGAGCATCTCGGTTCGAGTCCGAGTGGCGGCAGACCATCTTGTAAAAGAGATACAATATAATGAATTCCATTTCTGATTTCTATTTGAGGATTCCTCCTTTTTAACATTTTTTATGATATTTTCAACTTTAGAGCATATATTAACTCATATTTCCTTTTCAATCGTTTCAATTGTAATTACAATTCATTTGATAACCTTATTAGTCGATGAAATCATAAAACTATATGATTCGTCAGAAAAGGGAATGATAGCTATTTTTTTATGTATAACAGGATTATTAGTTACTCGTTGGATTTATTCGAGACATTTCCCACTAAGTGATTTATATGAATCATTAATCTTTCTTTC